GCAGACTTGTTGAAGTGGTTCAGCACATTGTTGTACGACGAATGAATTGTGGTACCATTCGAGGTATTTCTGTAAATAACCGAAATGGAATGATGCCGGAAAGAATTTTGATACAAACATTAATTGGTCGTGTATTAGCCGATGATATATATATAGGTTCACGATGTATTGCCATTCGAAATCAAGATATTGGGATTGGACTTATCAATCGATTTATAAATTTTCAAACACAATCCATATCTATTCGAACCCCTTTTACTTGTAGGAATACATCTTGGATCTGTCGATTGTGTTATGGTCGGAGTCCGATTCATGGCAACCTGGTGGAATTGGGAGAAGCTGTAGGTATTATTGCGGGCCAATCGATTGGAGAACCGGGCACTCAACTAACATTAAGAACTTTTCATACAGGTGGAGTATTCACAGGGGGTACTGCAGAACATGTGCGAGCCCCAACTAATGGAAAAATTCAATTTAATGAGAATTTTGTTCATCCTACGCGTACACGTCATGGGCATCCTGCTTTTTTATCTTATAGAAACTTGTATGTAACTATTGAAAGTGATGATATTCTTCATAATGTTACTATTCCACCAAATAGTTTTTTATTAGTTCAAAATGATCAATATGTAAAATCAGAACAAGTGATTGCTGAGATTCGTGGGGGAACATACACTTTGAATTGGAAGGAGAAAGTTCGAAAACATATTTATTCTAACTCACAGGGAGAATTGCATTGGAGTACTAATGTATACCACTCATCTGAATTAGAATTCAGTAATGTACATATCTTACCAAAGACAAGCCATTTATGGATATTATCAGGAAGGTCATGCAGGTGGAGTACACTCTCTTCTTCATTCTTCAAGGACCAAGATCAAATAAACATTTACTCTCGTTCTATTGGAGAAAGATCTATTTGTAACCCCTTTTTAAAAAAAAAAAAATTAAAAAAAGATCTAGTAAGACATAAATTGTTTAGTTCTAACCCTTATGATAAAAAAGAAAGTGGGATTCCAGATTTTTCAGAATTTTATCCAATTAGATGTATGTCTCATTTTCATTTTATACATCCTACTTTTTCCCACACGACTTTGGATTTATTGGCAAAGAGACGAAGAAATAGATTCATCATTCCATTTCCATTCGAATTGATTCAAGAGCTAGACAAACAATTAATGTCCTCTTCCGATATCTCGATTGAGATACCCATGAATGGTATTTTTCGTAAAAATAGTATTCTTGGGTATTTCGACGATCCGCAATACAGAATAAAAAGTTCAGGAATTCCTAAATATAGGACTATTGGAATTAGTCCCACTTTAAAAAAAAGGGATTTAATTGAATATCAAGGAATAAAAGAATTTAAACCAAAATACCAAATCAAAGTCGATCGATTATTTTTCATTCCCGAAGAAGTGCATATTTTACCCGAATCTTCTTCCATAATGGTAAGGAACAATAGTATCATTGGAGTCGATACACCAATCACTTTAAATAGAAGAAGTCGAATAGGCGGATTGGTGCGAATCGAGAAGAAACAAAAAAAAATGGAATTACAAATATTTTCGGGGAATATCCATTTTCCTGAAGAGATGGATAAGATATACCGACACAGTGGCATTTTGATACGACCCGAAAGGTTAAAAAAAAAAGATTCTAAGAAATCAAAAAAAAAAAAAAATTGGATCTATGTCCAATGGATCACAACTAGAAATAAAAAGTATTTTTTTTTTGTTCGACCCGTAATTATATATGAAATAACAAATAGTATCAATTTAGTAAAACTTTTTCCTCAAGATCTGTTCCAGGAAAGGGATAATTTGGAACTTAAAGTTCTCAATTATATTCTTTATGGAAATGGAAAATCAATTCGTAGAATTTCTGACACAAGCATTCAATTAGTTCGGACTTGTTTAGTATTGAATTGGGATCAAGACAAAAAAAATTCTTCGATAGAAGAATCCCGTGCTTCTTTTGTTGAAGTAAATACAAATGGTTTGATTGGATATTTCCTAAGAATTGACTTAGCAAAATCCTATATTTCGTATATCAGAAAAAGGAATGACCCGTCCGGTTCAGAATGGATCTCGAATAATGAGTCAGATCGAATCAATATCAATCCATTTTTTTCTATTTATTCCAAGGCAAAAAGTAAACAATCACATATCCAAAATCATGGAACTATTCGTGTGTTGTTGAACAGAAATACGGAATGCCGATCTTTGATAATTTTGTCATCATCTGATTGTTTTCAAATAGGACCATTAAGCAATGTAAAATATCACAACGGGCTAAGGCTAAAAAAGATAGTTAAAAAAACGAAGAAAGATCTTAAGAATTCATTAGGCCCTTTAGGAATAGCACTTCAAGTTGCAAATTCTTATTCATTTTACCTCTTAATAACTCATAATCAGATCTCGATGAATAAGAATTTGCAACTTGACAAGTTTCCTTTAACTTGTCAAATTTTGACATATTATTTAATGGACGAAAACGAGATAATTTATAAGCTCAATCCATGCAGCAACATCATTTTAAATCCATTCCGTTTGAATTGGCATTTTCTCCATCATAATTATGATTATAAATATTGTGAAAAAACGTTTACAATAATTAGCCTGGGGCAATTTATTTGTGAAAATATATGTTTAGCTCAAACAAAAAGTAGACTACACCTAAAATCGGGGCAAGTTTTGATTGTTCAAATTGATTCTGTATTAATAAGATCGGCTAATACCTATTTGGCAACTCCGGGAGCAACAGTTCATGGCCATTATGGAGAAATCCTTTTTGAAGGGGATGTATTAGTTACATTTATTTATGAAAAATCGAGATCTGGTGATATAACACAAGGTCTTCCAAAAGTGGAACAGGTATTAGAAGTGCGTTCGATTGATTCAATATCGATGAACCTAGGAAAGAGAGTTGACGCTTGGAACGAGGATATAACAAAAATTCTCGGCATTCCCTGGGGATTTTTTATTGGTGCTGAGCTAACTATTGCCCAAAGTCGAATTTCTTTGGTTAATAAAATCCAAAAAGTTTACCGATCCCAAGGAGTGCACATACATAATAGACATATAGAAATTATTGTACGTCAAATAACATCAAAGGTATTGGTTTCGGAAGATGGAATGTCTAATGTTTTTTCACCCAGCGAATTAATTGGATTGTTGCGAGCTGAACGAGCGGGGCGTGCCTTGGAAGAAGTAATTTATTACCGAGCTCTATTATTTGGAATAACAAAAACATCTCTGAATACCCAAAGTTTCATATCCGAAGCGAGTTTTCAAGAAACTGCTAGAGTTTTAGCAAAAGCAGCTCTCCGAGGTCGTATCGATTGGTTGAAAGGTCTAAAAGAAAATGTAGTTTTGGGGGGAATGATACCCGTTGGTACCGGATTCAAAAAAGTGATACACCCTTTAAAGCTAAGACAACATACCAAGATTGCCCCGGAAACAAAAAAAAAGAATTTATTCAAGGAAGAAATAAAAGATATTTTGTTCCACCACAGAGAATTAAGAATTTTTGGATTTCTTTAAGAATTTATGTGATACGTCACAGCAATTATTTTCTAGGATTAAATGATTCCTAAAAACGGATTCACCCCTTTAAGAGAAGAGGGGTCGTTTGATTAAACTTTAAAAGAGAATAAAGAAAAAGGGAAAAAAAATGAATGGCCTGACCATGTATCAACGGCCAGTCTTCGATAGAAGAGAAGGTTCCATTGGAACAAAATCTTATTTTTCTATTTCAGGACACCCTGTCTCTTCTTTTTTGGGGGGGGATCAATGACAAAAAGATATTGGAACATAACTTTGGAAGAGATGATGGAAGCAGGAATTCATTTTGGTCATGGTACTAGTAAATGGAATCCTAGAATGGCACCTTATATATCCACAAAACGTAAAGGTATTCATATTATAAATCTTACTAGAACCGCTCGCTTTTTATCAGAAGCTTGTGATTTAGCTTTTGATGCAGCAAATAAGGGGAAACAATTCTTAATTGTTGGCACAAAAAATAAAGCAGCTGATTCAATAGCACGAGCTGCAACAAAAGCTCGATGTCATTATGTTAATAAAAAATGGCTCGGCGGCATGTTAACCAATTGGTATACTACAGAAACAAGACTTCAGAAGTTCAGGGATTTGAGAACGGAACAAAAGACGGGCAGAATCAACAATCTTCCAAAAAAGGATACCGCTATGTTGAAGAGACAATTATCTCACTTGGAAACCTATCTCGGTGGCATTAAATATATGACGGGATTACCCGATATTGTGATAATCGTTGATCAACAAGAGGAATTTAACGCTCTCAGAGAATGTATCACCTTGGGAATTCCAACGATTTGTTTAATTGATACAAATTGCGACCCCGATCTCGCGGATATTTCGATTCCAGCTAATGATGATGCTATAGCCTCAATCCGATTAATTCTTAACAAATTAGTATTTGCAATTTGTGAGGGCCGTTCTAGCTATATACGAAATTCTTAATTAATAATAATTTAGAAGAAAATAAATTATTCAGTTGGGAATTTCATAGATTTTTAGAATCGGTTACTATACTCTTACTAAATTACTAAATAGTTACTAAATTACTAAATAGCGCAAAAAACAAAAAGAAAAAAAAAAAGAAATATTATGTGATTAGTCAGTATTCAAAATATAAGATTTAAGCAGACAAAAAAAAAGAGAGATGGTTGAATCAAAATAATTTCTTTCAAGTTCTATTTCTTTTCGAGGGCAGGGCAATATGAATATTCTATTATGTTCCATCAATACATTAAAACGATTATACGATATATCTTCTGTGGAAGTAGGTCAACATCTCTATTGGCAATTAGGGGGGTTCCAAGTGCATGCCCAAGTACTTATTACTTCTTGGGTTGTAATTTCTATCTTATTAGTTTCAGCCATTCTAGTTGTTAGAAATCCGCAAACCATTCCCACTTTCGGTCAGAATTTCTTTGAATATGTTCTTGAATTCATTCGAGATGTAAGCAAAACCCAAATTGGGGAAGAATACGGTCCGTGGGTTCCCTTTATTGGAACTATGTTTCTATTTATTTTCGTTTCGAATTGGTCAGGGGCTCTTTTGCCTTGGAAAATTATACAGTTACCTCATGGGGAGTTAGCTGCACCCACAAATGATATAAATACTACTGTTGCATTAGCTTTACTTACATCAGTAGCATATTTCTATGCGGGTCTTTCAAAAAAAGGATTATCTTATTTTGGTAAATACATCCAACCAACTCCAATCCTTCTACCAATTAACATCTTAGAAGATTTCACAAAACCCTTGTCGCTAAGTTTTCGACTTTTCGGAAATATATTAGCTGATGAATTAGTAGTTGTTGTTCTTGTCTCTTTAGTTCCCTTAGTAGTTCCTATACCCGTCATGTTTCTTGGATTATTTACAAGCGGTATTCAAGCCCTTATTTTTGCAACTTTAGCTGCAGCCTATATAGGTGAATCCATGGAAGGCCATCATTAAAAAATTTACGAAATAATCTTTTTTTCTTAGTTTAGCTCGCCACAATGTATGTGCGACTCAAGATAATATACTTCGAGAACATAAATTCATAAAAAAAATATAGAAAATAAGTTTTGGAATCTTTTTATTTTTTATTATTTTAATATTATAAAGGATAAAAGAAAATGCAATCAATAAGGTAGAAATAGGATAAGTATATGATTTTAAGTGATATTAAAATAGAAAAGATTACTGGGGAATTGTAAAAAAAAAGTAGTAGTGAAGGAAGTCGAACTAGATGTATATAATCTAATAGTTAGAAAACCACTTTTTTTTTTTAAGTTTCAAAGAATGATTCTTGAATCCAATTGAATCTAAGACACGAAGAATTGGTTTACGGTATGGGAGAAATACATGTATATGTGGTATTAGATATATAACTAGTTATATATGAACTAACTATAAATATAGTTTGATAAATTTGTCCTTCGACTGTAAATTTGATAGGGATTCAAAAAACGAAACCCTTCCGTTTCATCTGTAATTATGAATTGAATATTGATGAATGACTAAAGCAATTAAATCAAGAAAAAGAACGAAGAATTCAAAAAGAATGGTTCTAAATTAGAAAGGAAGATAAAAACAAAAGTGTACGGGTTCACAAAAACTACAAAAGAACTACGTGAATAAAAAAAAATGAATATCGGAGTTGTTCGGGTAGTTCAATAAATATTATTTTTATTTCCATTTTTTTTAACTCTCAATTACTTCGACTGACTTAATCTTATTAATTGAAAAATGAAGTCATAATTGGTTGGTTGATTATATCATTAACTATTTCCCTTTTTTGGGGGGTGAGAGGAACTTATCATGAATCCACTGATTTCTGCTGCTTCAGTTATTGCTGCTGGATTGGCTGTAGGACTTGCTTCTATTGGACCTGGGGTTGGTCAAGGCACTGCTGCAGGGCAAGCAGTAGAAGGGATTGCGCGACAACCAGAGGCAGAGGGAAAAATACGAGGTACTTTATTGCTTAGTCTGGCTTTTATGGAAGCTTTAACAATTTATGGGCTGGTTGTAGCATTAGCACTTTTATTTGCGAATCCTTTTGTTTAACCCTAAAAAAATAGAAAAATACAAATTTATATTCTTTTTTCCGTGCACTTGATTTGATGCTCTTGTTTTTCGAATTATATTATTGTGATTTCACTCCTACAATTCTTTATTTGTTTGTACAAGAACGCAGGGGAAGGGCTGATTTAAGGTAAGGGTAAGAAATTAACATACCGCTTGCCTTATTCCTTCTCTTTTTAGTCCAATGCCCTTTTTTCCTTTCAATTGAAATTGAAATTCGGAAAATTGGGAGAAAGCGTTTAAAACAACTAATTCTAATAAGTATGATTCTTATGGAGAATCTTCCAATCCAATTGATCGACCAATAAGAATATATATATTCGAAAGAATTCGAATTCGAAAAAATTCGGAATCGTAGAAAGATAATTAATCTATCCATAAGAGGAGATCATATGAAAAATATAACCGATTCTTTCCTTTGTTTGGGTTATTGGCTATCCGCCGGAAGTTTCGGGTTTAATACCGATATTTTAGCAACAAATCCAATAAATCTAAGTGTAGTGCTCGGTGTATTGGTTTTTTTTGGAAAGGGAGTGTGTGCGAGTTGTTTTATTTCAAGAATAGGTTGGATCCAACCAACTGCACTTATTTCTTTATAAATAACTAGGAAAAAGTGTATGATCCCACGAATGACTTCTGAAAAAATGGAATCTTGAATAAATTAAGAAAAAATATTTGAGAACCATAGCATTTCGTGATTCGTTGTTAAATCCACTTTGATTCTCTATCAACCAAAAACTTTGGACCATTTTACCATGGTTAAAGCAAAGCTAAGCAGCTTTAAATCTAGACGCGGTGTAGTATTCTTTCTACCACTATGTTAATACAAAAAATGGTTTCAAAAAATCGTTGGAATTTCTTTTTTCGATTTAGAACACT